GCCCATGTAGTTTAACCAAAAATTTAACACTGAAGATGTTAAGATAGACCGTAGAAAGTCTCGTGAGCATAAAAGCTTGGTCCTGGCTTTACTATCGTCTCTAACCAGAATTATACATGCAAGTCTCCGCATTCCTGTGAGAATGCCCTCAATCTCCTGATGGAGACGAGGAGCCGGTATCAGGCACGCCCCACCAAAAGGGCAGCCCAAAACGCCTTGCTCAGCCACACCCCCAAGGGAATTCAGCAGTGATAAATATTAAGCCATAAGTGAAAACTTGACTTAGTTAAGGTTATATAGGGTCGGCCAACCTCGTGCCAGCTGCCGCGGTTACACGAGGGACTCAAGTTGATAGACAACGGCGTAAAGCGTGGTTACGGACTTCCTCCAACTAAAGTCAAACACCCCCTTAAACTGTCATACGCGTCCGGGGAACGGATGTCCTTCCACGAAAGTGACTTTAACACTGCTCCCGAACCCACGAGAGCTAGGAAACAAACTGGGATTAGATACCCCATTATGCCTAGCCGTAAACTTTGATAGAGTACTACACCCCCTATCCGCCCGGGAACTACAAGCACGAGCTTCAAACCCAAAGGACTTGGCGGTGCTTCAGACCCACCTAGAGGAGCCTGTCCTAGAACCGATACCCCCCGTTCAACCTCACCACCCCTGGCCAGTCCCGCCTATATACCGCCGTCGTCAGCTTACCCTTTGAAGGCATAGCACAGTAAGCAAAACAGGCATTGCCCCAAACGTCAGGTCGAGGTGTAGCGTATGGGGTGGGAAGAGATGGGCTACATTCTCTATATTAGAGAAAACGAATGGCACAGTGAAAGGTGTGCCTAAAGGCGGATTTAGCAGTAAGAAGAAAAAATGAGAGTTCTTCTGAAGCCGGCTCTGGAGCGCGCACACACCGCCCGTCACTCTCCCCAAAATTGCCATTAAACTTTCCATAAGAAAAGAAAAAATTAAAGGGGAGGCAAGTCGTAACATGGTAAGTGTACCGGAAGGTGCACTTGGACAAACCAGAGCGTAGCTTAGGCAGTTAAAGCATCTCCCTTACACTGAGAAACCCCTCGTGCGACTCGAGGCGCTCTGAGCCTAATTGCTAGCCCACCCAAACAAACCAAACTTACACCATTCTCTAGTTTTTTTAAAGTAAAGATAAAACAAACCATTTTTCCTCCTTAGTACGGGCGACGGAAAGGGATACCCTCAGGAGCAACAGATCAAGTACCGCAAGGGAACGCTGAAAGAGAAGTGAAACAAATTCATTTAAGCCCAAAGAAGCAGAGTTAAACCCTCGTACCTTTTGCATCATGATTAAGCTAGTAAAATGAAGCAAAGAGCCCTTTAGTTCCGTACCCCGAAACTAGACGAGCTACTCCGAGACAGCCTATTGCAGGGCAAACCCGTCTCTGTAGCAAAAGAGTGGGAAGAGCTCCGAGTAGAGGTGATAGACCTACCGAGCCTAGTAATAGCTGGTTGCCTAAGAAATGAATAGAAGTTCAGCCCTCCCACTACCCCCGCCCCAACCGTAACACTACCGTGATGGCCCCGGAGATAAAACGGAGGAGTTAGTCAAAGAAGGTTCAGCTTCTTTGAACAAAGACACAACTTTTTTAGGAGGTTAAAGATCATAAAAAGAAAAGGGTCAATTATTCTAGTGGGCCTGAAAGCAGCCATCTAAAAGAAAAGCGTTAAAGCTTATGTTTTCCCTAGACCCCCAAATCGTGATGATGAAATCTTATGCCCCTAAATTTACTAGGCCATTTCATGCCCCCATGAAAGAGACCATGCTTGAATGAGTAATAAGAGGGTAAGACCCTCTCCCGGCACATGTGTAAGCTCGAGCAGGACCGCCCACCGACAATTAACGGCCCCAGCCCTCAGAGGGAAATGAGCCTTCAACCCGCAGATTGACTAGAAAAACGCTCAGCAAGCCAAACCGTTAACCCCACACAGGAGTGCCATCCAGGAAAGACCTAAACACAGAGAAGGAACTCGGCAAACACAAGCCTCGCCTGTTTACCAAAAACATCGCCTCTTGCAAGTAAAAGAATAAGAGGTCCTGCCTGCCCGGTGACCCATAAAGTTAAACGGCCGCAGTATCTTAACTGTGCGAAGGTAGCGCAATCACTTGTCCCTTAATTGGGGACCTGTATGAATGGCAAGACGAGGGCTTAGCTGTCTCCTCTGTCCCGTCAATGAAATTGATCTCCCCGTGCAGAAGCGGGGATAAACCCATAAGACGAGAAGACCCTATGGAGCTTTAGACAACCAAACGTCCCACATAAGACAGCTCAAGAGAAAAAAGCTGCCCATCTTAGTGATACTCCCCCGTTTTATGTCTTTGGTTGGGGCGACCGTGGGGAAAAGAATAACCCCCATGAAGACGTTGAAGACTTTCTTTTATAACTGAGAGCCTACTACTCGAAGTATCAGACACCTCTGACCCAAATGATCCAGCACACCCGCCGATCAACGAACCGAGTTACCCTAGGGATAACAGCGCAATCCTCTCTTAGAGCCCCTATCGCCGAGAGGGTTTACGACCTCGATGTTGGATCAGGACATCCTAATGGTGCAGCCGCTATTAAGGGTTCGTTTGTTCAACGATTAATAGTCCTACGCGATCTGAGTTCAGACCGGAGTAATCCAGGTCAGTTTCTATCTATGCCTTGATCTTTTCTAGTACGAAAGGACCGAGAAGACGGGGCCCATATTACCGATACGCCCCTCCCCCACTTGAAGAACACAAATAAAGCAAGAAAGGGGGCAAACCAAACGGACCCGCCGGAGACTACGGCACGCTTGCATGGCAGAACCAGGTTAATGCCGAAGACCTAAGCTCTTTTAATGGAAGTTCAAATCCTCCTGCAAGCTAAAATGATCGGCACTGGACTTAATCCTTATTGAGGAGGCCTTATTGGCATCTTTTACCCAGAAGTTCTGGGCTTCACATTTGTAAATATTATCCTCAATCTGGCGTTTTGGTCCGTAGTCTCTTTAATTCTCTCGCGCCCCGTGCGAACATCAATAATACTCAAAGCCCGATGACTAGCAGTAGAGCTAATACTCCCGCCCACAATGTGGCACCCCCTAAAAGACTCTGAATATACGCCGTCCCCTCTGGAACTAAAATACCCGAACGGGCCTGCCCTTGTAGAAAAGTATTACCTAATACTAGTCTTGACACAGCCTGTCGCATTTATTCTCTTCCTTGCTCCACTGCTTTGATTTGGACTATGAACGACAGCATCTACCTATCTTCTAGCAGCCAACGTGGCCGGACTACTCGCAACCATGCTTGCCATCACACTGCTCCGGTCACCCCGACTTCAAGTACGTTATATTGCAGCCATAAAAGTAATAAAAGCATGAGCTACGCGAAAGCCATCACGAAGGTCTTTTCTGAGCTCTTTCTAAGAGCTGAACACCCCCCCCTCTCCCTCCGTGTTTCCTGCTCCCCCTCTACCCGCCGTTGGGTATCAATTCACCACAAACTTCCGCTCGATTTGACACAATCTTGCCGACTGATTTACCCCTCAAGCGGCCTTTGATCCCGAAGACCCCCCCCCCTAAGATAACAGTCTTTATAAGGAAGATAGGACCTTCCCTTCGGTCATGCTTGCAGCCCTTACAATCTATATCATTAACCCCTTGGCTTACATTGTTCCTGTGCTCCTAGCGGTCGCATTCCTAACCCTCTTGGAACGAAAAGTCCTCGGGTATATACAGCTACGGAAGGGCCCCAACATTGTTGGCCCCTACGGGCTTCTTCAACCCATCGCTGATGGGGTAAAACTCTTCATCAAAGAGCCCATCCGCCCCTCGACATCCTCGCCCTTTCTCTTTCTCGCGACACCCATGCTCGCCCTTACACTCGCCCTCACTCTTTGAGCCCCCATACCCATTCCCTACCCTGTTACAGACCTAAACCTAGGTATCTTGTTTGTCCTGGCCTTATCCAGCCTCGCCGTCTACTCTATCCTCGGCTCAGGGTGAGCATCGAATTCTAAGTACGCCTTAATTGGGGCCCTACGGGCCGTTGCCCAAACCATCTCCTATGAAGTGAGCCTAGGCCTAATTCTTCTTAGCATTATCCTACTAGCCGGAGGTTTTACGCTGCAAACCTTCAACATTGCTCAAGAAGCCATCTGACTAGTCTCCCCCGCCTGGCCCCTGGCTGCCATGTGATACATCTCGACACTTGCCGAAACCAACCGTGCCCCCTTCGACCTCACCGAGGGCGAATCTGAGCTGGTCTCGGGCTTTAACGTAGAATACGCGGGGGGTCCTTTCGCCCTATTCTTTTTAGCCGAGTATGCGAATATCTTGCTTATGAACACGCTATCCACCATCCTTTTCCTGGGAGCCTCCCACATACCCGCCCTTCCTGAGCTTACAGCTGTAAACTTAATGACTAAAGCGGCTCTGCTATCAGTTGTATTCCTCTGAGTGCGAGCCTCCTACCCACGCTTTCGCTACGATCAGCTCATGCACCTGGTATGGAAGAACTTTCTACCCATTACCCTAGCCCTCGTTATCTGACACCTTGCTCTCCCTATTGCTCTCGCGAGTCTTCCGCCTCAACTCTAATAGCCCAGGAACTGTGCCCGAATGTTAGGGGCCACTTTGATAGAGTGCCTCACGGGGGTTCAAGTCCCCCCAGCTCCTTAGAAAGTAGGGACTCGAACCCAAACTTAAGAGATCAAAACTCTTAGTGCTTCCAATACACCACTTCCTAGCAAGATCAGCTAAATAAGCTCTTGGGTTCATACCCCAACAATATCGGTTAAAATCCTTTTCCTGCTAATGAGCCCATATATCCTATGTACCCTTCTTTTCAGCCTCGGACTAGGGACAACCGTTACATTCGCCAGCTCTCACTGGCTCCTTGCCTGAATGGGACTCGAGATCAACACCCTGGCCATTATCCCGCTAATGGCCCAGCACCACCACCCCCGGGCCGTAGAAGCTACCACCAAATATTTCCTCACGCAGGCCACAGCGGCCGCCTTAATCTTGTTCGCGAGTACAACAAACGCCTGAATCACAGGCCAGTGGGAAATTCAGCAACTCTCCCACCCCCTAGCAAGTACTCTTGTTACCCTGGCCCTAGCCTTGAAGATTGGGCTTGCCCCCGTACACTTCTGACTCCCAGAAGTACTTCAAGGGCTTGATCTAACCACAGGCCTACTTCTCTCCACGTGACAAAAACTCGCACCCTTTGCCCTCATCCTTCAGATAAACTCAACTAACCCCGCACTCCTTACACTACTTGGTGTTCTATCTACCCTAGTCGGCGGGTGGGGCGGACTAAACCAGACCCAGCTTCGTAAGATCCTCGCCTACTCTTCCATCGCTCACCTGGGGTGAATAATTATTATTCTTCAATTCGCACCATCCCTGACCCTACTTTCCCTTCTCCTCTACATCGTTATAACATCCGCAACCTTTCTCACCTTTAAGCTTAATAGTGCTACGGACATCAACACCCTGGCTACCTCGTGAACAAAGACCCCAGCCCTCACAGCTCTAGTCCCGCTATCTTTGCTATCCTTGGGGGGCCTTCCCCCTCTGACGGGCTTTATGCCCAAATGGCTTATCCTGCAAGAGTTAACGAAGCAAGGACTACCCCTGACCGCCACAGTTGCGGCCCTCTCCGCTCTCCTGAGCTTATACTTCTATCTTCGGCTTTGTTACGCAATAACACTGACCATCTCACCAAACACCCTTGCCGCTCCCGCCCCTTGACGTCTTCCATCCCTTCAGTCGACCCTTCTGCTGTCACTATTCATGGCGGCGGCACTGATGCTCCTCCCTCTCACCCCTACGGCCCTTGCCCTACTCAGCCCATAACAGGACCTTAGGATAGTATTAGACCAGGGGCCTTCAAAGCCCCAAGCGGGAGTGAAAATCTCCCAGCTCCTATAAGACCTGCGGGACACTACCCCACATCTTCTACATGCAAAGCAGACACTTTAATTAAGATAAGGCCTTTCTAGAAAGGAGGGCCTCGATCCCACAAATACTTAGTTAACAGCTAAGCGCTCTAACCAGCGAGCATCTTCCTACTTTCCCCCGCCTCCTACGGGGGGGCGAGCGGGGGAAAGCCCCAGTAGGTGTTTAATCTACTTCTCCAGATTTGCAATCTGGCGTTTCGGCAACCGCAGGGCTTGATAAGGAGAGGACTTAAACCTCTGTATGTGGAGCTACAACCCACCGCTTAATCCCTCAGCCACCTTACCTGTGACAATCACACGCTGAATGTTTTCAACCAACCACAAAGACATTGGCACCCTCTACCTTCTATTCGGCGCCTGAGCCGGAATAGTCGGTACAGCCCTAAGCCTTCTCATCCGAGCAGAGCTCAACCAACCCGGTGCCCTATTAGGGGACGACCAGATTTACAATGTAATCGTCACCGCCCACGCCTTCGTAATAATCTTCTTTATAGTAATGCCAATTCTGATCGGTGGCTTTGGAAACTGACTAGTTCCCCTGATACTCGGTGCGCCTGATATGGCATTCCCACGAATGAACAACATGAGCTTTTGACTCCTTCCACCCTCCTTCCTTCTTCTCCTTGCCTCTTCCGCCGTTGAAGCAGGGGCGGGTACGGGCTGAACCGTTTACCCCCCTCTAGCCAGCAACCTGGCTCACGCTGGAGCCTCCGTTGACCTAACCATTTTCTCTCTCCATCTTGCCGGCATCTCCTCCATCCTGGGAGCCATTAACTTCATCACAACCATTATTAACATGAAACCCCCAGCCATCACACAATACCAAACCCCCCTGTTTGTGTGAGCCGTGCTCATTACTGCCGTTCTTCTTCTTCTTTCCCTCCCTGTTCTAGCAGCAGGGATTACCATGCTCCTCACGGACCGCAATTTAAATACAACTTTCTTTGATCCTGCGGGCGGAGGGGACCCAATTCTTTACCAACACCTATTCTGATTTTTCGGCCATCCAGAGGTATACATCCTTATTCTCCCCGGCTTCGGTATTATCTCTCACGTTGTCGCCTACTACGCGGGGAAAAAAGAACCCTTTGGCTACATGGGGATGGTCTGGGCCATGATGGCAATCGGCCTCCTAGGATTTATCGTGTGGGCCCATCACATGTTTACAGTTGGGATGGACGTTGACACCCGTGCTTACTTTACATCTGCTACAATAATTATCGCTATCCCCACGGGCGTGAAAGTTTTTAGCTGACTGGCAACCCTTCACGGAGGAACTATCAAGTGAGAAACCCCAATACTATGGGCCCTAGGCTTCATCTTTCTCTTCACCGTGGGAGGGCTCACAGGCATCGTCTTATCAAACTCATCCTTAGACATTGTCCTACATGACACTTATTATGTAGTAGCACATTTCCACTATGTACTCTCTATGGGGGCCGTATTTGCAATTATGGCGGGCTTCGTCCACTGATTCCCGCTCTTCTCAGGCTACACCCTTCACAGTACATGAACAAAAATCCACTTCGCAGTGATGTTTGTAGGTGTCAACCTTACATTCTTCCCTCAACACTTCTTAGGACTGGCTGGGATACCACGACGATACTCGGACTACCCCGACGCCTACACCCTTTGAAACACCGTCTCTTCAATCGGGTCAATGATTTCTCTGGTAGCAGTGATTCTGTTCTTGTTTATCTTGTGAGAAGCATTTGCATCTAAACGAGAAGTCGGACACGTAGACATAACATCTACAAACGTAGAGTGGCTTCACGGCTGCCCTCCACCCTACCACACATTTGAAGAACCAGCATTTGTTCAAGTAAAACTTCACTAACACGAGAAAGGAGGGAATCGAACCCCCGTTTAGTAGTTTCAAGCCACTCGCATCACCACTCTGCCACTTTCTTTATGAGGTGCTAGTAAAACGTTATTATGCTGCCTTGTCAAGGCAAAATTGCGGGTTAAACCCCCGCGTACCTCAAGCCTCAGGCTTAATGGCTCATCCCTCACAACTCGGATTCCAAGACGCGGCCTCTCCTGTTATAGAAGAACTCCTGCACTTCCATGACCATGCTCTAATGATTGTGCTCCTCATCAGTACCTTTGTCCTCTACATTCTGGTAGCAATGGTCACATCCAGCCTCACCGACCAATATATTTTAGACTCCCAAGAAATCGAAATTATCTGAACCATCCTCCCTGCCGTTATTCTTATCCTAATCGCCCTCCCCTCACTGCGGATTCTCTACCTAATAGACGAAATTAGCGACCCCCACCTCACAATTAAAGCAATGGGACACCAGTGATACTGAAGCTACGAATATACAGACTACGAAGACCTCGGGTTCGACTCCTACATGATCCCAACACAAGACCTTCTCCCCGGCCAGTTTCGCCTCCTAGAAGCCGACCACCGGATGGTTATCCCCGTTGAATCCCCCATCCGCATCCTAGTCTCAGCTGAAGATGTCCTGCACTCCTGAGCCGTCCCAGCACTGGGGGTCAAAATGGACGCAGTTCCAGGACGCTTAAATCAAACAGCTTTTATCACCTCTCGCCCAGGTGTCTTTTACGGACAATGCTCTGAGATCTGCGGGGCAAACCACAGCTTCATGCCCATCGTGGTCGAAGCAGTGCCGCTTGAACACTTTGAAACCTGATCCTCTCTCATACTTGAAGACGCTTCGCTAAGAAGCTAAAACGGGTACTAGCGTTAGCCTTTTAAGCTAAAGACTGGTGGTTCCCACCCACCCTTAGTGATATGCCTCAACTGAACCCAAGTCCATGATTTGCCATTTTAGTGTTTTCTTGACTGGTATTCTTAATCGTTATCCCCCCAAAAGTCGTGAATCATGTTTTCCCTTATGAACCTACAGCACAAAGTGTAGAGAAACCCACACAAGCCCCGTGACACTGACCATGATACTAAACTTCTTCGACCAGTTTATAAGCCCCACCCTCCTAGGGATCCCTCTCATCGTTCTGGCAATAACCCTCCCCTGAGCCCTTTTCCCCCTGCCCTCCCCCCGCTGACAGGACAGTCGACTTTTAGCCCTACAAAACTGATTTATAAACCGCTTTACCCAACAGCTACTCCTTCCACTTAACCTAGGAGGGCATAAGTGAGCAGCCCTACTTACCTCCTTAATGCTCTACCTTATGACGCTAAATATGCTCGGCCTTCTCCCATACACCTATACCCCTACGACACAACTCTCTCTAAACCTTGGACTAGCAGTTCCTCTCTGATTGGCTACAGTACTAATTGGCCTTCGCAATGAGCCAACCCATGCCCTAGCCCACCTCCTTCCAGAAGGAACCCCTACCCCTCTAATTCCAATTCTAATCATTATCGAAACCATTAGCCTCTTCATCCGCCCGCTTGCCCTTGGGGTCCGACTTACTGCTAACCTAACAGCCGGTCATCTTCTTATGCAACTAATCGCGACGGCTGCATTTGTTCTTCTCCCTATTATGCCAACAGTGGCCATCTTAACTGCAATTGTTTTATTCCTTCTCACACTACTAGAGGTCGCTGTCGCACTGATCCAAGCATACGTCTTCGTATTACTGTTAAGCCTATACCTACAAGAGAACGTCTAATGGCCCACCAAGCTCACGCTTACCATATAGTTGACCCAAGCCCTTGACCCCTGACTGGCGCAATCGCCGCCCTTCTGATAACATCAGGACTTGCAACCTGATTTCACTACAACTCAACCACCCTTATAACGCTGGGGACCGCACTCCTCCTGCTGACAATATACCAGTGGTGACGAGACATCGTCCGTGAGGGCACATTCCAGGGGCATCATACTCCCCCCGTCCAAAAAGGGCTCCGCTACGGAATAGTTCTTTTCATCACATCGGAAGTGTTCTTTTTCCTAGGCTTCTTCTGAGCTTTTTACCACTCCAGCCTGGCACCAACCCCCGAGCTAGGGGGATGCTGACCCCCCACAGGTATTACCACTCTTGACCCCTTTGAAGTCCCGCTCCTAAACACCGCCGTCCTCCTGGCCTCAGGCGTAACTGTTACATGGGCCCACCACAGCATCATGGAAGGAGAGCGAAAGCAAACCATTCAGTCCCTTACACTAACCATTCTCCTAGGCTTCTACTTTACTTTCTTACAAGGGATGGAGTACTATGAGGCCCCCTTTACAATCGCTGATGGTGTTTACGGCTCAACTTTCTTTGTTGCAACTGGCTTCCACGGCCTCCACGTGATCATCGGATCAACCTTTCTGGCCGTTTGCCTCCTTCGACAAGTTCAATATCATTTTACGTCCCAACACCACTTTGGTTTTGAAGCAGCCGCGTGATACTGGCACTTCGTAGACGTCGTCTGACTATTCCTTTATATCTCTATCTACTGATGAGGCTCATAGTCTTTCTAGTATAACGCTAGTACGTGTGACTTCCAATCACCTAGTCCAGGTTGAACTCCGGGGAAAGACAATGAACCTAGTCTCCACCGTTTTAACAATCGCCTTAGCCCTCTCCACCATCTTAGCGCTAGTCTCGTTCTGGCTCCCCCAACTCAACCCTGACACTGAAAAACTATCACCGTATGAGTGCGGATTTGACCCACTTGGATCGGCACGCCTGCCTTTCTCGCTACGATTTTTTTTAGTCGCCATCCTGTTTCTTCTATTTGACCTAGAAATTGCTCTACTTCTTCCTCTCCCCTGAGGGGACCAACTTGTTACCCCAACCCACACATTCTACTGAACAACAACCGTCCTAGCCCTCCTAACCCTCGGCCTGGCCTACGAGTGGACCCAGGGCGGTCTGGAGTGAGCCGAGTAGGTAGTTAGTCCAAAACAAGACATTTGATTTCGGCTCAAAAAATCGTGGTTAAAGTCCACAATTACCTTATGACTCCCACCCACTTTGCCTTCTCATCAGCTTTTATGCTAGGACTCATGGGACTCGCGTTCCACCGAACCCACCTATTGTCCGCCCTTCTCTGCCTAGAAGGCATGATACTTTCTCTCTTCATCGCCCTCTCTCTTTGAACGCTTCAACTAGAAGCCACGGGCTACTCCGCAGCACCTATACTACTACTAGCCTTTTCAGCCTGCGAGGCAAGTGCAGGACTGGCACTTCTAGTTGCGACTGCACGAACGCACGGCACAGACCACCTTCAAAGCCTAAACCTCCTACAATGCTAAAAATCTTACTCCCCACCCTTATGCTTTTCCCCACAATTTGGCTTGCCCATAAAAAATGATTGTGGACAGTTTCCCTTACGCAAAGCCTACTCATCGCCCTAATCAGCCTTTCCTGGCTTATTAACCCGGCGGAAACCGGGTGGTCCTCCCTTAATCTATATATGGGAACAGACCCCCTCTCAACCCCCCTCCTTGTCCTTACCTGCTGACTTCTCCCGCTAATAATCCTCGCTAGCCGCAACCACATCTCCCCCGAGCCCCTCAACCGCCAGCGAACATACCTCTCCCTGCTGACCTCTCTTCAGGCCTTTCTAATCATGGCATTTGGTGCCACGGAAATCATCATGTTTTACGTAATATTTGAGGCCACCCTCGTCCCAACCCTCTTCATTATTACTCGCTGGGGCAACCAAACGGAGCGCCTAAACGCGGGCACATACTTCTTATTCTATACCCTAGCAGGGTCCCTCCCCCTCCTCGTGGCCCTTCTCCTTCTCCACAACGACACGGGGACACTATCAATACTAACGCTTCAGTACACTGGCCCCCTCACCCTTTTTTCTTGGGGTGATAAATTATGATGGGCCGCCTGCCTGTTAGCATTCCTGGTAAAGATACCCCTCTACGGCGTCCACTTGTGACTACCCAAGGCCCACGTCGAAGCGCCCGTAGCAGGCTCAATAGTCCTCGCGGCCGTGCTTCTTAAACTAGGGGGTTATGGCATAATGCGAATAATACTCATACTGGACCCCCTCTCGAAAGAGCTTGCTTACCCCTTCATCGTGCTTGCACTCTGAGGGATTATTATGACCGGCTCCATCTGCCTCCGGCAGACGGACCTAAAATCACTAATTGCTTACTCTTCTGTCAGTCATATGGGTCTTGTCGCAGGCGGGATCTTGATTCAAACACCATGAGGGTTTACAGGTGCCCTAATCCTAATGATCGCCCATGGCCTAGCATCCTCCGCCCTGTTCTGCCTAGCCAATACAAGCTACGAACGGACACACAGCCGGACAATGCTGCTGGCGCGAGGCCTTCAAATAATCCTCCCCCTAATGACAACCTGATGATTCCTTGCAAGCCTGGCCAACTTAGCCCTTCCGCCTCTTCCTAATCTAATGGGGGAACTCCTAATTATTACTTCTCTATTCAACTGGTCCTACTGGTCACTTGTCTTAACCGGAGCAGGGACACTGATTACCGCGGGCTACTCCCTTTACCTGTTCCTTATAACCCAGCGGGGCCCTGTACCCCAACACATGCTTGCCCTAGACCCCTCCCACACTCGTGAACATTTGCTTATTGTTCTTCACCTCTTACCCCTCATCCTCCTTATTCTCAAGCCTGAGCTGGTCTGGGGCTGATGCTTCTGTAGGCATAGTTTAACCAAAACATTAGATTGTGATTCTAAAAAAAGAGGTTAGAGTCCTCTTGCCCACCGAGAGAGTCCCGACGGAAATGATGACTGCTAATCCCTTATTCCCCTGGTTAAACCCCAGGGCTCACTCGAGCTTCTAAAGGATAACAGTCAATCCGTTGGTCTTAGGAACCAAAAACTCTTGGTGCAAATCCAAGTAGAAGCTATGCACCCGACTACACTTATTATGAGTTCGTCCCTTCTCCTGATCTTCTCCCTCCTCGTTTATCCCCTGTTCACCACTCTTAACCCCTCACCTCGGGGGGCAGGCTGGGCCCTCTCTCATGTCGCGGTGGCAGTTAAGATGGCATTTTTTGTCAGCCTCCTCCCGCTATTTATCTTCCTAAACGAAGGGGCTGAAGCAATTGTCACTAACTGAAGCTGAATAAACACTCTGACCTTTGACATCAACCTAAGCTTTAAGTTCGATCACTACTCCATTATCTTCACCCCCATTGCTCTGTACGTCACATGATCTATTCTAGAGTTTGCATCATGGTACATGCACTCGGACCCAAACATGCACCGTTTCTTTAAATACCTCCTTCTGTTCCTAGTGGCTATGATTATTCTAGTTACAGCTAACAACATGTTCCAACTCTTCATTGGTTGAGAGGGGGTCGGTATTATGTCTTTTCTTCTGATCGGCTGATGATTCGGGCGAGCAGATGCAAACACTGCGGCTCTTCAAGCAGTCATTTATAACCGAGTCGGGGACATTGGTTTAATCCTAAGTATAGCATGACTAGCCACCAACCTTAACTCCTGAGAGATGCAACAAATATTTGCCCTCTCCAAAGGACATGATCTAACTCTCCCACTGATGGGCCTTATTCTTGCAGCTACGGGGAAGTCAGCCCAGTTCGGACTTCACCCTTGACTGCCATCGGCCATAGAAGGCCCCACGCCAGTCTCTGCCCTGCTTCATTCAAGCACAATGGTAGTGGCGGGAATTTTCCTCCTCATCCGACTCAGCCCCATAATAGAAAATAATCAAACAGCTCTAACGACCTGCCTTTGCCTAGGCGCCCTTACAACGGTATTTACAGCTACCTGTGCCCTCACACAAAATGACATCAAGAAAATCGTTGCTTTTTCCACCTCCAGCCAGCTGGGCCTCATGATAGTGACGATTGGCCTCAACCAACCTCAACTCGCATTCCTCCACATCTGTACGCACGCCTTTTTTAAGGCTATGCTGTTCTTGTGCTCCGGCTCTATCATTCACAGCCTCAATGACGAGCAAGACATTCGTAAAATGGGAGGACTTCACCGCCTCACCCCCTTTACCTCATCATGTCTGACTATCGGCAGCCTGGCTTTAACCGGGACCCCCTTCCTGGCGGGCTTCTTCTCCAAAGACGCCATCATTGAGGCCCTAAACACATCCTACCTAAACGCCTGAGCCCTTACCCTGACACTGCTTGCTACCTCCTTCACAGCCATCTACAGCCTCCGAGTTGTGTACTTTGTATCCATAGGCTACCCCCGATTCCTACCACAATCCCCCATCAACGAAAATAACCCCATAGTGATTAACCCCATTAAACGCCTAGCCTGGGGCAGCATCTTAGCGGGCCTTGTCCTTACCTCTAACTTCCTGCCATTGAAAACACCCGTGATGACCATGCCACCCTTGCTCAAGTTATCCGCCCTTATCGTCACAGTCATCGGACTCCTCACAGCACTGGAACTTGCCTCCCTAACCAACAAGCAATTTAAAACTACACCATGGCTGCCCGCCCACAACTTCTCAAACATGCTCGGCTATTTCCCCGCTATAATCCATCGACTCACCCCCAAAATCAATCTGACGCTCGGCCAAGCCATTGCTAGCCAAATGGTTGATCAAACATGACTGGAGAAATCTGGACCAAAAGCGATTAGCTCCGCCCACGTCCCCCTTGCCTCGACCACAAGTAATATTCAACAGGGAATGATTAAAACCTACCTCACTCTGTTCCTACTCACACTTACCTTAACCACTCTTATTACCTTCTACTAAACAGCCCGCAAAGCCCCACGACTCAGCCCTCGGGTCAACTCGAGAACGACAAGCAGGGCCAACAGTAGCACTCAAGCACACAACACAAGTATCGCACCCCCAGACGAGTACATCAGTGCAACCCCCCCTACATCGCCACGCAGGACTACAAACTCCTTAAACTCATCCACTGCTACCCAAGTAATTCCATACCACCCCCCTCAAAACCATGCCGCAGCTAACATAACCCCCACTATATACAGGGCGACATAAACTAGAACGGAGCGGTCCCCCCAAGAAACAGGGAAAGGCTCAGCAGCCAGAGCTGCCGAGTACGCGAAAACCACTAACATTCCCCCCAGATAGATTAGAAACAACACCAAAGATAAGAAAGAACCTCCCTGGGCAACTAGTAGCCCACAACCAAAACCGGCCGCCAATACTAACCCCAACGCCGCAAAGTAAGGCGCAGGGTTAGAGGCTACCGCAATCAACCCAACCACCAAACCAACTAGAAATAAAGACATAAAATAAGCCATAATTCCTGCCCGGACTTTAACCAGGACCAATGACTTGAAAAACCACCGTTGTATTCAACTACAAGAACACTAATGGCCCTCCGAAAAACCCACCCTCTATTGAAGATAGCAAACGACGCCCTAGTCGACCTTCCCGCCCCCTCAAACATTTCGGCATGGTGAAACTTTGGCTCTCTGCTGGGGCTCTGCCTAGCAACACAAATTTTGACTGGCCTCTTCTTAGCCATGCATTATACCTCCGATATCACCATAGCCTTCTCCTCCGTCACCCACATCTGCCGAGATGTCAACTACGGGTGACTTATCCGAAACATGCATGCCAACGGAGCTTCCTTCTTCTTTATCTGCATCTACATGCACATCGCACGAGGACTGTACTACGGCTCCTACCTCTATAAAGAGACCTGAAACGTGGGGGTAGTCCTGCTCCTCCTTGTCATGATGACTGCCTTCGTAGGCTACGTCTTACCCTGAGGCCAAATGTCCTTTTGAGGTGCAACCGTCATTACTAATCTCCTCTCAGCAGTTCCCTATGTAGGGAGTGCCCTAGTCCAATGAATCTGAGGTGGCTTCTCCGTTGATAACGCCACTCTCACCCGGTTCTTTGCATTCCACTTCCTATTTCCGTTCGTTATTGCAGCAATAACTGCAATTCACCTCTTGTTCCTTCACGAGACCGGGTCCAACAACCCCGCCGGAATCAACTCAGATGCGGACAAAATCTCCTTTCACCCATACTTCTCTTACAAAGACCTTCTCGGGTTCATTGTGATGATAGTTGCCCTAACCTCACTCGCCTTGTTCTCACCCAACCTTCTAGGAGACCCGGACAACTTCACCCCTGCCAACCCCCTTGTTACCCCACCCCACATCAAACCGGAGTGGTACTTCCTGTTCGCTTACGCCATCCTTCGTTCTATCCCCAACAAGCTTGGGGGCGTTCTAGCACTTTTAGCCTCCATCCTTGTGCTCATGCTAGTTCCTTTCCTCCACACCTCTAAGCAACGAGGCCTAACATTTCGCCCTCTGACCCAACTCCTTTTCTGGGCATTTGTTGCCAACGTAATTATCCTAACCTGAATCGGGGGCATACCCGTAGAACACCCATTTGTCATTATTGGACAAGTAGCATCATTCCTTTACTTCTTCCTACTCCTGGTCCTAGCCCCACTGGCAGGGTGAGTAGAGAACAAAGCCCTTAAATGAGCTTGCCCTAGTAGCTCAGCCCCAGAGCGGCGGTCTTGTAAGCCGAAGGCCAGAGGTTAAAGTCCTCTCTAGTGCTCAGAGGGAGGAGATTTGAACTCCCACCTTCAGCTCCCAAAGCTAATATTCTTGCAGATAAAACTCCCCTCTGCCGCAGCACGACGCGGCCCGGCTCATTCATTGTTTGGATGACCCTTTGTTTTTCGTGAAAAATATGTATAAATTCACTCGTTTTCTTTGGACGTGGCTTCACCAAGTCACCCCTAGAGAAAAGGTGAATTTATTACATATATGTAATATCAACACTACTTGATATACCACCCTCACATATCAGCTATTTACTACGAAAGACATACCCATTCATTGAAGACTCAAATAATCGAAGTAGAGATGTTTCCTTGAATAATCACTAAATCTCGCTCTGTGGGCTCACATATTCTCGACTCACCGGATTAACCAAAACAACTAATTAATGTAGCAAGAAACCACCAAAAGTGATTCCTAATTGTTAATTACGCGACTCGCCCGTCAGGTCCAAATATCGTGGGGGTCGCTCACAGTGGACACCTTGTGCCACTGGTTCCTATTTCAGGGCCAATACTTGCGTACCTACTCATACTGGAAGTTGCAACCAACGAGGGCATAAGTTAATGGTGGGGTACATCGCATTGAGTATCCCACCATGCCAGGCACGCTTTCTAATGGGCAACGGGTTTTCTTTTTTTTTTTTCCTTTCATTTGACATCCCAGAGTGCAGAGCGTCTTTACTTGCTTAAGGGGGAGCTGGACTTTGACCGCGAGTAATATGTTAATGTTGGAAAGATATTCTATTTACATTGCATATAGGTATCTCAAGTGCATAACACGTATTTTTTTCTCTTAACTAATCTCTAATTGACCCCCTTGTGGTAAAGAAGAGGGGGGGTTAACCCCCCCCTCCCCCCTTTTCCCCCGGGATTGTATTATCCTGTAAACCCCCCAGAACACAGGAAAACCCCGAGTGAACATTTGTATTCTAGCGTGTAAATTTTGGACAAAGCTGAGACCCGCACTTTCAGCACAAAACTTAGACCTAGAGCTACAATCACAATAATAACCGTAAGCTACCCGCCTCCCCGCTTCCTTTTCCCTCACCCCGTACCTAAACCCCAAAACCTATTTTCGCCTCCACACAGGCCTCCTACAACCATTTCTGCACCTCAAGTAGACTTTGCCCTGGGCCTTCATGACGGACTAACTAGAAACGCCAACTTCCTGTCCTCCTCAATTTTACCGTCTTTTTTGGTAAAAAAAAACGACTCCAGAGAAAAAAAAATGCAAAAAAATGCAAAAAAATGCAAAAAAATGCAAAAAATTCTTCCAAAAGCACTTCCGAGAGAAATTTCCCAAAAAATGACAGGAAGGCCTTAGAAAAGCGAAAAGCCCGCTTCAGCACTTCCCCCCGTTTGGTGCCCCCAGCAATTCTTGAGAGCCTCCTGTGGAACAGCACACTGTCAGAGGTGGGTACAGCAAGCCCCGGCCTTAAACAGGCTTATCGTAGACACACCCCCCCCTTTACCCACTCGACGCAAGCTCCGCTCCAATTTTATTCAGTTATTACAATACTGCAACAGTAACAAAAATTTGTGAAAAGTAATCAACGGTCAGCCCCAGACCTTCGGCCTTTTTTAACAGCACACGCCCTGTCCCCCCCTTCATATGTGGACTGTCGCGGGTTGAACCAGCTGTCACGAAGCTGCAACAGCAACCAGACAGACCAGGACCCTCGGAATAAAAAGCCCGGTCGTTCAGCTCTTTTATTAAAAACGCCCTACACAAGCCCAACTATGAGCCTCCTTCAACAACTACGACAATGCACGAGCACAAGGACAAACTTAATACACCCCCGAAAAGGAACCCAAA